TCCTCTGTTCAATACATAATGACTGAGGCCAACTTTGGTTGGTTAATTCGATCAGTTCATCGATGGTCAGCAAGTATGATGGTTCTAATGATGATCTTGCACGTATTTCGTGTGTATCTTACGGGTGGTTTTAAAAAACCCCGCGAATTAACTTGGGTTACTGGGGTAGTTCTGGCTGTATTGACCGCATCTTTTGGCGTAACTGGTTATTCCTTGCCTTGGGACCAAATTGGCTATTGGGCAGTAAAAATTGTAACAGGCGTGCCTGAAGCTATTCCTATAATAGGATCACCTTTGGTAGAATTATTACGTGGAAGTGCTAGTGTGGGCCAATCCACTTTGACTCGTTTTTATAGTTTACATACTTTTGTATTGCCTCTTCTTACTGCCGTATTTATGTTAATGCACTTTCCAATGATACGTAAGCAAGGTATTTCGGGTCCTTTATAGAGAAGGCAGATTATAGATATTTGTAATTTATAATTTATGTAATTTATCATATCGGGGAGGGACAAGAGTCTTTCATTGCTACAAATATGGATTATTGAAAAATAAGGCATGTTATTTGGATACTTCTATTCAACTCTGAAGTATTGTTTATTTGATACGAATCAAATAGTTGAAGTATATTTTCCTAAAAGAGGATGGATTATGGGAGTGTGTGACTTGAACTATTGATTGGTCCATGCAGATATATTATTTTATCCGCCACGTTGGAATTCACAACCCAATGTGTCTCCGCATCCAACCATCACGTCAGTTCCTTTATATAGCATAGGATAGGCCGGTTCGCTTGAGGAGAATATTTTCTATGATCATACCCGAATCATGTCATGGCATGAACAGGCTCCGTAAGATCCCTATAATAAGTGATGTGGAATGATCCAATGTTCTATTTATTCACTTTGTTTGATTTTTTTTTAGTAATTTTCTTATAATTAATTGATAGTATTAGTATTTCGTATTAGTTTGCATAGTAATCTTAGTAATTTTTTTATAGTATGTAGATGCATTCATTTCCTCTGCATCAACCCTAATCTATGATACTATCGGAGTTAACTAAGGGATCTAAGGAATAACATGGGCTAGACTTTTTTAGTAACAAGTAAAAACTTTGTATTTTTGTATGTACGAAAATCAAGATGTTGTGGGGATAAATACCAACCAAAAGACATGAGACAATCCAAAAAGCGCTTGATCATGATCAAATTTGTAAGCCGACTTGGATATTGAGCATTTCCTTGTTGCCAGAACTAAATTCTTTGCAATGAATAATGAATCGTTGAAACTCGGGGAAATGAAATTTGATAAATCTTTTCTTACATAGAGTCATTCTACCATTCTACATCATATATGTAGATATGTATGAAATATAGATCTTCTAGGGACCTATTTATGTTCTATGGATCTATTTCTGTGATTCTTTTGATTCTTGCTCGAGCCGGATGATAAAAAATTATCATGTCCGGTTCCTTTGGGGGATGGATCCACAAGAATTCACCTATCCAAATAACAAAGAAACCTGATTTGAATGATCCTGTATTAAGAGCTAAATTGGCTAAAGGGATGGGACATAATTATTATGGAGAACCTGCATGGCCTAATGATCTTTTATATATTTTTCCAGTAGTAATTCTAGGCACTATTGCATGTAATGTAGGTTTAGCAGTTCTAGAGCCGTCAATGATCGGTGAACCGGCGGATCCGTTTGCAACTCCGTTGGAAATATTACCCGAATGGTACTTCTTTCCCGTATTTCAAATACTTCGCACAGTACCCAATAAGTTATTGGGTGTTCTTTTAATGGTTTCCGTACCAATAGGATTATTGACAGTACCTTTTTTGGAGAATGTCAATAAATTCCAAAACCCATTTCGTCGTCCAGTAGCTACAACAGTCTTTTTGATCGGTACCGCAGTAGCTCTTTGGTTAGGTATTGGAGCAACTTTACCTATTGAGAAATCCCTAACTTTAGGTCTTTTTCAAATTGATTAAACCGTGAAATACCACGACATAGGTATCTAAGGAAGATCCAGAAGGGGATCTTCCTTAGATACATCAATCTTATTATGATCTATTCTACAAATATATGGACCGTGTCGGAGATTAAAAACTTATTCTATTCTTTTTTCTTTCTAAAAACTAAAAAATTTAAAATGAAAAATTTTTCTTAGATAAATTTATTGCAAAATGCTTCTGTAGAGTGCCCAATATCTGTTTGACATCTTCTATGCGAAAATATTCCATTTTCATAAGATCTTCTTGACTGTGATTCAAAAGGTCCAATAATGTATGTATATTGGACCTTTTGAGACAATTATAGGTCCTGGAAGACAATTCTGATTGGTCAATAAAAATACATGTCAATGGAATTTCTTTTTTGTTTTTCTTGAGATTAGTAAATCTGTCTTGAAAGGAAAAAAGGGGTAGATTCCATCTGTTTTCATTTTTCTCTAAATTCATGTCCTCTTCCTCTGCATTCATGTCCTCTTCCTCTGCATGTAGAAAAGGAATCAATAAATCAATCAAATTACGAGAAGCTTCATAAAGTGCTTCTTTAGGAGTTAAACTTCCATTTGTCCATATTTCTAGAAAGAGTATTTCTTGTTTTTCATTCCCATTCCCATAAGAATGAATACTATGATTCGCATTTCGAACAGGCATAGATACAATATCTATAGGATAACTTCCATCGTGAGAGTCATTTGTGGATTTCATATGATATCCGCGATCTCTCTTGATTTGTAATTCAATACACAAATCAATTGGTTCTGTCAAGTTAGCTATATGCTGTGTCGTGTCAACTATTTCTACAGAAGGTGGTGAGATGATATCTTGAGCTGTTATGTATTTTGGACCCCTGACGCAAATTGATGCGTCCCTAACTCCATAGAGATTACTTCTCAATACAATCTCTTTCAAATTTATTAAAATTTCATGTACTGATTCTTCAATACCTGCTATCGTAGAATATTCATGCAGTACATTTTCAGATGTTGCACGTGTGATACATGTTCCTTCTATTTCTCCAAGTAAAGCCCTTCGTATGGCAATACCTATGGTATCGGCTTGACCTTTCATAAGTGGGGACAGAACGAAACGACCATAATAAAGACGCTTGCTGTCTACTCTTGATTCAACACATTTCCACTTTAGTGTTCGAGTGGATCCTGCTACTTCTTCTCGAACCATACTATTCTTTTTTCTTTTTTTATTTTTCTTTCTATTTATGATTATTATTTATGATTATTGGATCAGATTATTGAATCATTTATTTCTCTTGGAATCTCTTCAATTATTATTTCTACACACGTCTTTTTTTAGGGGGACGACATCCATTATGCGGCATGGGTGTTACATCACGTACGAAACTTAAAAGCATACCATTTCTACGAATGGCTCGTAATGCCGCATCTCTTCCGAGACCTGGACCTTTTATCATAACTTCTGCTCGTTGCATACCCTGATCAACTAATGTACGAATAGCATTAAAAGCCGCGGCTTGAGCAGCATAAGGTGTTCCTTTTCTTGTGCCTCTGAATCCAGAAGTACCTGCGGAAGCCCAAGAAACCACCCGACCTCGTACGTCTGTAACAGTTACAATAGTATTGTTGAAACTCGCTTGAACATGAATAACTCCTTTTGGTATTCTACGTTCATTCTTATTTGAACCAATACGTGCATTTTTACGTAAACTCATTTTTGCTATAGGTTTTGTCATATTTTATTAGACATATTTTATTAGATTATATTCATAAGATATATTCATAAGAATAAAAGAAAAAGAAAGAAGAATCAGAAAATCTACAGAAAGATACGGGGATACCTATTTCATATGAAAACGAATCCTTTCTTCTTTCTTTTTACTCTTTCTTTTTACACATGTACATGGTTCTTGATTGAGAACTTGAGAAGGATTACCCCTGTCTCTGTTTATGTCTCGGATTGGAACAAATGACTATAATTCGACCTCGCCTACGAATCAAGCGACATTTTTCACAAATTTTACGAACAGAAGCCCTTATTTTCATATTTATCATTCCTTACTTTCATTCTGAATCTATTTTTTTGGAAACAAAAAGAAGTTTCTTGCAGTTTTAAACCTCGAATTATATCCCTATAAAAAGGATGTTTAAAAGAATAATCTAATCAATCGTTCGAATCTTTTTTGCGAAGTCTATAAATTATACGTCCCCTGGTTGAATCATAACGACTCATTTCGATTTTGACTCTATCTCCGGGTAGTATACGTATAAAACTGCGCCGGATCCTTCCTGAAATATAACCTAGAATTAAATCTTCATTATCTAATCGAACTCGGAACATACCGTTGGGTAGTGATTCAGTAATTAAACCCTCATGAATCAATTTTTGTTCTTTCATTCCAGGGAACCCCCTTTAAGTATTAACTAATAGAGGAAGAGTTCTATAATTCACTTCTCCTCTCTATTTTACAAATCATAAGTTCGAGATAAGTTTAGGGTACCCAGGAGAATCACCATATATAACACAAAATTTCTCCTCCAATTTTTTCTAATCGAGCTTCTCGATCTGTTATTATACCTCGAGAAGTAGAAAGAATGACAATTCCCATACCACCTAAAATCTTAGGAATTCGTTGATAGTTGGAATAGATTCGTAGACCGGGTCGGCTGATACGCTTTAAAATTATTTTATCCCCTTTCCTATTCTTTCTATGTCGTAAGGTTGAAACCAAGAAATTTTTTTGACTTTCTTGATGTTTTCGAACGTTTTCAATAAAACCTTCTCGTAAAAGTATTTTTACAATGTTTTTAGTGATATTAGTAGATACTATTTGAACTCTTCCCTTTTGATCTATGTCAGCATTTCTTATAGAAGTTATTATATCGGCAATAATGTCCCTACCCATGACGAACTATAATTATTGGTGCCTCCTAATTTTGATATAATCAACATGCTTCTTTTTTGTTTTCTTTTTTATTGAATTTTTTTCATTATTAGATTCTAAAAAATTGATTAGAAATTTCAAGTATATGCATGAGACACAATCTATTAATCGGATCTATTTCAGATATTTGTCAGATATTTGACTATTCTATCTATATTCTATTCTATATCTAGAATATACTAGAATATAGATAGGAAGATAGGATATATCCTATCTTCATCTATAAAACTTCGGGTGCTAATGAAACTATTTTAGTAAAATTCAACTGTCTCAATTCCCGAGCAATCGCACCAAAAATTCGAGTTCCTTTTGGATTTCCTTCTTGATCAATGATAACCGCTGCATTGTCATCATATCGTATTATCATGCCGTTGTCACGTTTGAGTTCTTTACACGTGCGTACAATAACAGCTCTAATTATTTCTGATCTTTCTAAAGGCATGTTGGGCACTGCTTCTTTGATTACAGCAACAATAACATCGCCAATATGAGCATATCGATGATTACCAGTTCCTATGATTCGAATACACATCAATTCTTGAGCTCCACTGTTATCCGCTACATTCAAAAGGGTCTGAGGTTGAATCATATCATTCTATTTTCATCTCTTATTTTAATTATTTGGATAATGGAAAAAGAAATATTGTCTGTCCAGAGATAAAGAAATCCGTGGTTTTTTTTTTCATTCTCAATATTCCTTCTTCTTCTTTTCTTTTTGTTTACCTATTCTGAAATAACAAATTGAGTTCGTATAGGCATTTTGCATGCAGCTATTTCCATAGCAGCTTTGGCTACAGCTTCGGATACTCCACTCATTTCATAAATTATTCGGCCCGGTTTCACAACGGATACCCAATATTCGGGGGATCCCTTGCCCGAACCCATACGTGTTTCTGTAGGTCTTACAGTAACAGGTTTGTCGGGAAAGATACGTACCCATATCTTTCCACCACGACGCGCATATCGTGTCATTGCTCTTCGCCCTGCTTCTATTTGTCTAGCTGTGATCCAAGCAGGTTCAAGTGCTTGAAGAGCGTATCTGCCAAAACAAATATGATTGCCTCGGCAAGATATTCCCTTCATTCTACCTCTATGTTGTTTACGAAATCTGGTTCTTTTAGGGTTATAGTTGATGATTGTTTCTAAATTCCATCTCTACTGCAGAGCCGGACATGAGAGTTTCTTCTCATCCAGCTCCTCGCGAATGAAATGATTCAATAATATTACATATACACATATGTATTTCATTCTATCAAAATAAAGAATATACTAATTTTTTTTTAGATTTTTAGATTGAATTACATAGGTAACTTTATATATAACTAGGCATGTTTCTATATTTTTATATAGAATTTATATATAATGCTTCTTTATTTTATCAAGATTTCTAAAGTATTTTTACTTGACCTCTATTGAATCACGCCAATAGTCATTCAATAAATGAAATAAAAATAAAGAAAGGTTTCGCGGGCGAATATTGACTCTTTCCTCCTTCATTTGTAGAGTCAATTCATGACCATTCAAATTTTCTTGGTTCATTCCGCCATCCTACCTAATGAATCATTAGGATTGATTCGTTTTCAAGAAAATCCTATGTAATCACAGGTTCCATCGTTCCCATAGCTTCTCTATTAATGCTTAGGCCTGAACTCTGCAATGGAGCTCTCAACAGAATCTGTTATTTGTTTCTGAGTCAATCTCCTCAGTTTTTCTTAACCCGAAGCTCAATTAAATTATTCTCTATTTTCTATTATATATTTTTCTATCTTTGTCTTTGATGTTTGATATCTTCTTTTTCTAGCTTATTGCATACATAATAGATTATATTATTTCTTAGTTATTTATTAGATTAGTTAGATTTTTTTTTTTTTTTTTGAATGAAATTTCTTTTATTCTATTTTCTTTCTATTTTTTATTTGTATATATTTGTATATTCTATTTCTTATTCTATCTTATTCTATTTTATTGTATATTGATGTTGATGCTTTATAACACTGCTTTTTTATGGGATAATTATTCATAAACCATACATATGGGAATCATATATCATTGAGATCTTTATTCTCTCTTTCTATCATCCTTCCGTTTTTCCACATCCCTTTTTTTTTCACAATTCATAATCAGATTTCTTTTTTATGAAAAGGATTTCAGTTGCTACAACTATATGATCAATTCAGTCATATAGTGACTGTTTCTTGGGATATCGACAATACGAAGCAATAAGTTGGTTATTAGTTTTGAGTTTCTTTAGTTTTGATAGTTACTAAGTTTATAGTGGGGGTCAGCCTATTTTTTTTTTTTCAATCTCAATTCTAAAGAAAAAACTAACGAGTCACACACTGAGCATAGCAATTATACTAAAATCTAAATCAAATTTTTATTCAACCTTATAGAATTATAATTGTTCGTTTTTCTTTGAAAAAAGAAGAAAAGAGTTTCTAAATTTTTCTATCGATGAGCAGAATGACGAGATAAAGAAAGGTCCATTATTCTTCTTATTTTCTTATTCTTGGTTTACAAATATCCAAATTTTTATGCCTAAGACTCCATAGATAGTTCTAATTGTATGG